TATTTCCACTTATTCATCAGAAGAGGCGTATCTTTTGAAACCAGAATTGCTTTTCCTTGATATCTAACATAATGTATAAAAGGATGCTTGAAGACCCGTAGGATAGCCCGAAAATAATTAGCAAATACTTTTACAAGATGTTCTATTTTTCCATAAAAATATATTCGCTCAAAAAAAAACCTATAAGATGTTAATCGTAAATGAGAAGATTGGTTATGGAGAAAAAGTAGAATAGATTCGTATTCACATACATGAGAATTATATAGGAACAAGAATAATCTTCGATTTTCTTTTGAAAAAAAAGAAATCAATTTATTTGGAGTAATAAGACTATTCCAATTACAATACTCGTGAAGAAAAAACCGTAATAAATGCAAAGAAGAGGCATCTTTCACCCAATAGCGAATAATTTGAACCAAAATTTCCAGATGGAGGGGGTATGGTATTAATACATCTGACACATAATGAAAATGTGGGAATTTATCCTCTAAAAAAGGAAATATTGAATGAATTGATCGTAAATTATAAGATTTTGTGATTTCTGCTTCTTCTAAGGAAGATACTAATCGTAAGGAAAATGGAATTTCCACAATGAGTGCAAACCCTTCTGATAGAATTTGAGAATAAAAATTTTTGTTGTACCCCAAAAAAGGATTTTGGTTATAATAATTAGTGGAAATAATCAAATGATTCTGTTGATACATTCCAGTAATTAAACGTTTTACAATTAGTAAACTGGATTTCTTGTCATAACCCACATTTTCCAACAAAATGGATCCATTTAAAAAATGATCATGAGCAAATGCATAAATATACTCCCGAAAGAGAAGTGGGTATAGGAAGTTGTGTTGCCGAGATTTATCAAGTTCTAAATATCCTTGAAATTCTTCCATTTTCAATTAGATTTGAACCAGGGATAGTATAATGAATTTATTGGGTTATCAAATGATACATAGTGCGATACAGTCAAAACAAGGTATTAAAGAATAAGAATATATACCTCGTAAACAGGTAAGACTCATCAACGAACTCTCTATCCGCTCTTTTCTTTTTCCTTCTAATTGGTTTATTTTAGGATAACAAGATGGTTAGAAATCCTTTATTTTTTTCAACGCAATCGCTCTTTTGATTTTGGAAAAAAAAAAGATCTTTATCAATATACTGCTTCTTCTACACATTCATCTCTACCCCTAATGTAGAATAACTAATAGTTAGGACTCATAAAAAAATCGATAATCCGCTCATGAGAAAAGTCCTTCCCGCATCAAGCACTAATATCTTTTTAACGTATAATTAGATCGGGTAATCATTCAAATTAAGAACATAAGCTCGTTGCTTTTTATTTCTCTAGAATTGGAGCCCTAGAGCTCTATCCATTTATTCATTCGACCCGACTTGAAATTGATTTTGTTCCACATCAAGAATTCAAACAAGCTTTTGAACCCATCAGGTAAAAATATTCCCCGAATTCCCCATTGATACGACATGCTGTTTTTTCCATTCATTCCTTTCAGGATCAGTCGTGGTCTTACAAACTCTACCGATAGTATGGACGAATCTGTTACTTCATACAAATGTGTAAAAGATGCTAGCCGCACTTAAAAGCCGAGTACTCTACCATTGAGTTAGCAACCCGAATAAAAAAAAGAATTAGTATGTGTAGATACAATCAGAATCAAAAACGAAATGGAATTGCACGACGTAATCAAATAAAATATCAAATGGAATCAAATAAAAAAAAAAATAGAAAAATTTCTAATTGATTATGAACAGAAATATTAACAGATCAGATGAAAATACAATGATTTCACAATGATTTCTCAGATAAAAAGATAGATAAAATTCAAAAAAAAAATGGATATACCGTCTCTTGTATCTTATGTTATCCCTTCTTAGATTATCTATTTTTTTTTTGAATCAAAATTTTTATATCACACAAAAGTAACTTCTTGTATCACAGAAAATCCAATGAGCCCATCATGTGAATTGAATGAAGTAAAATCAAAAAAAAAAACCAAGTCTATGAAGCGGAGATAACTAGATCTATTTATCCACAATCGGATTATATTTGTTTGATCCACTGTTGTCAATATGAATGTGAATAGTGAAAAACGAATACAATGGAGAACACAAAAGAATAAAAAAAAAAAAAAATAGAAATAACAATTTCAATTGAATATCTTTCTTTTTTTATTTATATTTCATTATTCAATTTAATTAGTCAATTGAAATATCTATTTATTAATATTTCATCTATAAATTATATATTTCTATTAATTGAAATAAATAGAAATAGGAAAATATATATATAATATATATAAAATATATAATAATTAAAATGAAAAAAAGAGAAAATAAATAAAAAAAGAAAAAACTACGGAGTTGTGTTGGATTGGCACGATAGAGATAATGAACATAAATAGAAAAAAAAAGTGTAGGCGAAAGAATAAATTAAGGTAAGGAAGAAGTAAAGTAGAAAAAAATCTCGGGTTTATTCAATCAATAAATAAATATAAGTAGAATAAACAAGCGTAATCCCTTGTGTTTTTTTATTTGTTCATAGATTTCCAACAAAAACCAACCCATTGATGGTAATGTCCAAATTTTCTATTTCTAGTATAAAACCAATTATTTCATTTATTCACTTGATTGATCTTTAATAAATAAGTGTAGTAGAACAAGAGAGGGGGGAAATAATAGAGAAAAGGTTATCCAAAGCTATAGACAAGTCATCCACACCCTCTTTTTTTTTTTTATTTCATTAATTGAATTTTTCGGTTATTGATTCAGGTCAAATTCCGTAAAAACCGCAGCCCTCTTTGAAATATCATGAACAGTTCCTGTAGGTTGAGCACCTTTTTCAAGAAAATATAGAATTGCAGGAACATTTAAATAGGTTTGATTCTTTATCGGATCATAAAAACCCACTTTACGAAGATCTCTTCCCTCTCTTCGGGATCGAACATCAATTGCAACGATTCGATAAACGGCTCATTGGGATAGATGTAGATTAACAATACCCCCCCCAGAACCGTATAAGAAGTTTTCTCCTCGTACGGCTCGAGAAAATTTGAAGTTATGTATATGTATAGAATTCTAATTAATGTAAAATAGATCCATAGATTATCAAATCAATTAGACTATGATTTCATTTTCTTTTTTATTCTTTTCCAAAAAATAAATTAAAAAAAAAATTCTTATTTGTATCCTCATAACTCAAGTTGGGTAACTCTCACTCAAAGGAAAACCTTTAAGCATTTCATTTATTGAGCCGTCTATAACCCCCTTTTTTTTTTGCCTGTCTCCTTTAGAATCTATTCTATTCTTCATTCTGATCTAGTTTAGTTATTGAGACAATTAACAAGTTTAGTTATTAAAACAATTAAAAAAGGTATTTCCTTGTTCCGGGATCCTTTATCTTTGCTTTGAATCATTGGGTTTAGACATTACTTCGGTGATCTTTAATCCTTTCAAAATGGCAGCAACATACCATTTTTTGTGATTTCTTTTTATCAAAGAACCATATGAATGATTGATTCTCGCGTGATACACTTTTGATCAAAAGTGTTTTCCTAATTCCAACAAATTTGATGTTTGAATTTGAAACTTGCTTGAATTGGATCCTTTCGATTTCTATATCGAAAATATACTTACGAAGTTGTTTCAACTTATTGATTGACACTAACCCTAGATCTCCGCCCCTGATAAATGAATTAATACTTTCTACTCGAGCTCCATCATGTAATATTTACATTAAAACTTCCCCAAAATGAAATGAGGGTTATAGTGGAACAGAACAAACGATGTCGAGCCAAGAGCATCTTCATTCCTATATATAAAAGAAAATGGTGGATGTAAGATAAGAATCCACAGTTGATCATGTCCTTCAAGTCGCACGTTGCTTTCTACCACATCGTTTTAAACGAAGTTTTACCATAACCTCTAGTTTCTTGGAACTGGTATGTAATTGATTCAATTATGGAATCATGAATAGTCATTGGTTTAGTTGGTACATAGTTATCTATACTGTTATGAATGGGTAGTTTCTTAAAAAGTATCAGCAAGAATTCCATTTTTTTTTTTAAACCCACATTTTCTTTTAGATATTGGATTTTCTTTTAGTATATTGGATGAATACAATTTTTTGTATGAATGCAATATTTATTTAATATGAAATGGAATATATATATTATTCTTTTTTTTTTATTTCTATAAATTTAGAAAAAATTACGAATAAATAAGAAATACGTTCTTTTTGAATCCGCATTTTCAAGTTTCTTGATAGGATGGATTCGCCAGTTTAACACTTCTTCAAGTACCAAGGATTCATAGGAAATCATTCAAAATAATTGATTGAAAGTTTTCTACCTCGATATTATTATTTGACTAAAGTTTTCCAATAAGGGAAGGGACATTTTATTATCTTTTATTATCATAAAAAAAACCTATTCGAATTAACCCATCAATGATTTAAAACAAATAGATAGATCAAAAACAAATCCAATTTTTTTTTACTCTAAATTATTTTAGCCTAAACCGGTCTTAAGAGACTTAATCCCATTGATTCAATTCAATTAGTACCAAAAACGCAAGCCCTTCGTATTTCTAATTCCACATAAATCCACAGAAATAAAATAATCAAGTTGCACACACCATTTAAGGGATAGAGAATAAGAGAGGCTTTCACATTTCGATTTTTAATTTAAATGACATCATGGAAAATATATGAGACGTAAGGTTTTTTTATGAATAACGAATTTCAAATATGAATATGAAAGATATGGACAAAAGCCCGTCCTACTTTTTTTTTCATTAAAAAACTCTTTTTTTTATCTATGTTCCCATCTTTTACCTAGATAAAAAATGGATTCAATTCCATCTACGTCTTATGGTATTTAAACTCGATTCAATTTGTGAAAAAAATATGATTTAGAGACGAATCAAAAATAAGAAAAATAATGATAAGAAAGAAGAATCACATTCTATCTAATATTAGACTCTTAAACAGAAGGTTGTTCAAAAAAGGCAATCTTTTTTTGATATGATAATTTTGATATGATTATATCATATATAATATTATGGAATATTATGATATATAATATCATAATACTATGATATATATAATACGCATACTCTGGGACGGAAGGATTCGAACCTCCGAATAGCGGGACCAAAACCCGTTGCCTTACCACTTGGCCACGCCCCATTTCTATTCAAGACTAATAAACACTAATATTGTTATTGGTTGTTCGTCAATTCCAGTCCAAATATTGATAGAATCAATTAGATTGTTGCTAGGATTTTGATACGTGTAGATATCGAATGAAACTGAATTTATTGATCATTAGATATAATTCAATTAAGATATTGTATGAAAGTAGGATTTCTTCTATATCTATTTTGATTTGAGAATGGAAGGATTTTTGATTGGCTGAGTTCAAATCAAAGAAAAGAAAGGTTTTTTGACCTACCTTATGTTATTAATTTTTACCTTATCCCTTATATCAATAATAAGATATTAATAACTCAATCAACTCAAAAAAAAATTATCTTCAAGAACAAAATGTTTGTTATGCTTAATATTTTTAGTTTAATCTGTATCTGTCTTAATTCTGTCCTTTATTCAAGTAGCTTTTTCTTAGCCAAATTACCCGAGGCCTACGCTTTTTTGAATCCAATAGTAGATATTATGCCAGTAATACCTGTGTTCTTTTTTTTATTAGCTTTTGTGTGGCAAGCTGCTGTAAGTTTTCGATGAGATTTTTCATACTGTCCTAGAAAAATTCATGATTTACTCGAAAAAAAAATTCTAACAATTTCTAATATAAGATCAGATAAGTCTTACATACAGTCTGAACCGTTAAGTTAAATATTGAAATTCTTGTATAGCTGTGCTAAATCTAGATCACTCTCATTTTCTTGTTATAACTTTTTTTTTCCATTGAACGACCCTATTAGAGTCCCCCACAATATATAATTGTTGGTATAAAAGAAAATTTTCATTAATAAACAACTCAACTCTGATTTTCTGAAATTTTTTTTTTCTAGAAATCACTTCATTTCTTGGTGTCAAAAAATAGGGTATGCAGTATAAAAATAGAGAATCTATTCTCTATTTTTTTTTGAAAAAAAAAAAATGCTATTGGAGATTGTGTAATGCTTACTCTAAAACTATTTGTTTATACAGTAGTGATATTCTTTGTTTCTCTCTTCATTTTCGGATTCCTATCTAATGACCCGGGACGTAATCCTGGACGTGAAGAATAAAAAATCAGATTTTTGTTTTCCTTGCTTGATTTGCAAATTTTTATCTATTCCACATCTTTCTTTAACTATATATAAAAAAAAAAATACCAAGTCATCGACAGAAACGGAAAGAGAGGGATTCGAACCCTCGGTACGAAAAACGCGTACAACGGATTAGCAATCCGACGCTTTAATCCACTCAGCCATCTCTCCCCCAATTGAAAAATGAAAAAGAATAATTACTATGATACATTAAGTAAGGCTTGAAAAAAGCCCTTCTTTATCTCTCTTTATTATTTTATTATATCTTTATTATTTATTATATAGATAGCTATATAAAGCTATATATAGATAATATATATCTAAAAACTTTTATCAGAAATTCCAATTCCATTTAGATTTTAAATAAAGTAAGGGCTCAAAAGAGATATCTCCAATCCAATATTTGAATATATAAATACCAATCTATTAAATGTTAATAAAAAAAAATTTTGAATAAATTAAGAAAATAAAAAAGAAAATGAAAATATATATATATTAAATAATAAATAAAATCAATAAAAGTACCTTGTTTATTTCGTCCGAAAAGTCCCTTTTTATTTCCACGGCCTGGCCTGGTCAGTACCTAGCCGGGCTTTTTTTTTTTGTTCCAATGAATCGTAGAAAAAATGATTTATTTTATTTGAAAACTCAAAATTCTTTTGAAATAAAATAACAAAAATCGAAACAACAATCATATTATAAGAAGGATTATTTCGATTCCTATGATACAGAATCAAATGATATAGAATCAAAGTGCCATTTCTTATTATTCTTTCTTTTTTTATTTACTTTTTTTTACTGGAATAAAAAAAACTTATCATTTAATTAGTTAAATGAGTCCTCGTTTACTAATCTCATTAGTCTTCCTGATAAAAATATGTCAACGCTCTCATTTTCATGATTTTTTTTCTGATCCTATTTTTTTATTACTTATTACTATGACCTATTTTTGTGTTCGACAAAAGGTCGATTTATATGCAATAATAGCATTGTAGCGGGTATAGTTTAGTGGTAAAAGGGTGATTCGTTCTATTAACCCTTTAATAGTTAAAGGGTCTTTCGTTTGATTTATATTTCGATCAAAAACTTTATTTCTTAAAAGGATTAAATCCTTTTCCTATCGATGAAAAATTCGAGGAAAAATAGAAATTCTCGTGATTTGTATCCAAGAGTCCGTTAGAAATTGAAAAAATTGGATCATGAAATTACGAAACATAATTTTTTTTTGAATTGGATCCATACTTCCAATTGAACGAGTAAGGAATCCATGGATAAAGGTAGAAAGAACGGTCTATTTCTAATCGTAACTAAATCTTCAATTTGAGATTTGTATAAGGGAGATTGAAGCAAAACAAAATAGCTATTAAACAATGTCTTTGGTTTACTAGAGACATCGACAGATTATATTGTTTTAGCTCGTTGGAAACAAAAAAGACTTTTCCTAAGGATTATTTCAAATAGAAATAGGGAACGAAGTAACTAGAAAAGATTGTTAGAATCCTCTTTTCTTCTATAGGGATCATCTATAAAGCAGGTCCTTTTGAATGCATTCAGACAGAAAGGCTGACATAGATGTTATGGGTAGAATTTGTTTTTTTTTCGTTTACATCTTTTTTTTCCATCTTCCATAAAGGAGCCGAATGAAATCAAAGTTTCACGTTCGGTTTTGAATTAGAGACGTTCAAAATGATGAATCAACGTCGACTATAACCCCTAGCCTTCCAAGCTAACGATGCGGGTTCGATTCCCGCTACCCGCTTATCTTATATATTTTATCTTCTATTTTTTTTATTAAAATGATATCGTAATTTTATAGATTTATTATTTTTTGATTACTCTATTTCGAAATTCATAATAGACACATATTTTTGAATTGATTCATTTCAAATTCGAATATTTGAATTCTATTTTAGAATATATAAATTATTATTATATTTATATAAAGATTTATTACTCTATATTATTTTCTAAAATAAGATAATTGAATTAATATAGAAGAAAATGAATCTAGAATTACTATAAATCATAATAAGATAAATTTTACAATTTAATTGTAAATTAATGTAATGCATCATTGAATTGAATAAGCAATTTCCGGAATTCGTGCACATCTTTTTTTTTATGAACAAAAGATGTGCAAATAAGAAAAAAAAAATAGGAGTGAAATTAACTGTGACACGCTCATTAAAAAAAAATCCTTTTGTAGCAAATTATTTATTAAAAAAAATAAATAAGCTTAACACAAAGGAAGAAAAAGAAATAATAATAACTTGGTCAAGAGCATCTACCATTATCCCCACAATGATTGGTCATACTCTTGCTATTCATAATGGAAAGGAACATTTGCCTATTTATATAACAGATTCTATGGTAGGGCGTAAGTTGGGAGAATTTGTGCCAACTCTAAATTTCCGGGGACATGCGAAAAATGATAATAAATCGCATCGTTAATAATTTAAATTATTAAAATCAGAAAATAAAATAAATAGAGATAGAATAAAGATATTTATGATTCATTAGTGAGAGGTGAACCTTATGATAAAGAAGACAAAAAAGACTGGATATACAGAAGTATACGCTTTAGGTCAACATATATGTATGTCCACTCACAAAGCACGACGAGTAATTGATCAGATTCGTGGACGTTCTTATGAAGAAACACTTATAATATTAGAACTCATGCCTTATCGAGCATGTTATCCCATTTTTAAATTGGTTTATTCTGTAGCAGCAAATGCTAGTCACAATATGGGTCTCAACGAAACCAATTTAGTCATTAGTAAAGCTGAGGTCAACAAAAGTATTACTGTGAAAAAATTAAAACCTCGAGCTCAAGGCCGAAGTTATCCGATAAAAAGATCCACTTGTTATATAACTATTGTAGTGAAAGATATATCTTTAAATGAAGAAGAGTGTAAAAGATCCGAATACTCCATATTATGCTTAAAAAAACCTAGATGTATAAATAAATACACGGATATCGCATGTTATAATATGTATAATAATGGGGAAGTATGGGACAAAAAATAAATCCACTCGGTTTTAGACTTGGTGCAACCCAAGGATATCGTTCTATTTGGTTTGCACAACCAAAAAAGTATTCTGAAGGTCTACAAGAAGATCAAAAAATACGAAATTGTATCAAAAATTATGTAAAAAAAAATATAAGAATATTCTCCGGTGTTGAGGGAATTGCACGTATCGAGATTCAAAAAAGAATTGATCTCATTCAGGTAATAATATATATGGGCTTCCCAAAGTTATTAATAGAAAGTGGGTCTCGAAGAATCGAAGAATTACAACTGAATGTACAAAAAGAGTTAAATTTTGTGAACCGAAAACTAAACATTGCTATTACAAGACTTGAAAACCCTTATGGAAACCCTACTATTCTTGCAGAATTTATAGCCGGACAGCTAAAGAATAGAGTTTCATTTCGAAAAGCAATGAAAAAAGCTATTGAATTAACTGAACAGGCAGGTACAAAGGGAATTCAAGTACAAATTGCAGGGCGTATAGACGGAAAAGAAATTGCACGTGTTGAATGGATCAGAGAAGGTAGGGTTCCTCTACAAACCATTCGAGCTAAAATGGATTATTGTTCCTATACAGTTGCAACTATCTATGGGATATTAGGGATCAAAATTTGGATATTTGTAAACGAGGAATAATAAGCCTTTCCTCCATTTTTCTTTGTATTTTATTCAATGATAGAACCAAAAAAATTTCATTCTTTTTTTTTTTTTAATAGTAAATAATAAATTCTATAGGCTTGAATAAAAATTCAATTAATTATTTGAAATAATTGCTATGCTTAGTGTGCGACTCGTTGGTTTTTCTGTTAGGATAAAAATGGACCGGATCATAACATAATATGAACTCATAATTAAAAAAAAAAATAACCAACTCATCGTTTCACATTATCTGGATCGAAAAAAGAACCCAGTCAAGATATGTTATATTGGTCATGTCATATCATTGTAGCAACTGAAATCTTTTTTGCATAAACAAAAACACCAATTTAATTATCAGTTGTGAAGCATTAAAAGTATACGGATAAATGGAAGGGTGAAAGAAAGAAAGAAAAAGAATATCAATGATATAAGATTCCAATATGGAATATGTAAGGTCTATGAGTCATCTCATAAAAGGTAGTGTAAGAAAACAGCAATACTGATTGATTCATAATTAGATTAATCTGTTAATACAAGAAAAAAGCCAAGAGCCCTGAGTCAATAAAGACTGAGAAGATTGACTCAACAACAAATTTCATTCATTAGGGGCTCCATTGTAGAATTAAGACCTAACCATTAATCAAGAAATGATGGGGACGAGGGAACCCAAGAATACATAATATTCTGTTGAAAATAAATATTAATGATTCATTGGGTAGGATGGCGGAATCCACCCAAGACCAATCCATTAATTCGGAAAGGTCATTTCATGGGGCTAAACTTAGAACGTAAATACATATAAAAAGAGTAAATATTCGCCCGCGAACTTTTTTTTATTGGCTTGGATTTCTATATTTTGGTCGATCAAAGACCAAAAAAAAATAATAGATAATAAAAGACAAACCAAAATCAAATAAAGATTCCATTATTTATAAGACCTTAAAAAAAAAATGTGATTTTTTTTTTGAATATTTAAATTATCTATAATATTTTTTAATATATAAAATATATAAATATGTAAATCATGTATAAATAGAATACATATTTAGTTCTATCTCAAAAGAAGAAAGAAAAATTGATAATAGATTAGATGAAATCTCAAAGAATACCCTAATTCAGTCTATTATTGACAAAAGATATGTATAGTCTATTCTTTTGGAATCGTTTCATTCGTGAGGAGCTGGATGAGAAGAAACTCTCATGTCCGGTTCTGTAGTAGAGATGGAATTGAGAAAAAACAACCATCCACTATAACCCCAAAAAAACTAGATTTCGTAAACACCATAGAGGAAGAATGAAAGGAATTTCGTATCGAGGTAATCATATTTGTTTCGGTAGATATGCTCTTCAGGCACTTGAACCCGCTTGGATCACATCTAGACAAATAGAAGCGGGACGAAGAGCAATGACACGAAATGCACGACGCGGCGGAAAAATATGGGTACGTATATTTCCAGACAAACCAGTTACAGTAAGACCCACGGAAACACGTATGGGTTCGGGGAAAGGATCTCCTGAATATTGGGTAACTGTCGTTAAACCAGGTAGAATCCTTTATGAAATGGGCGGAGTAGCAGAAAATATAGCCAGAAAAGCTATTTCAATAGCGGCGTCCAAAATGCCTATACGAACCCAATTCATTATTTCGGGATAGCAATGTAGAATCAAAGGAAAACGGTCTTTGGTATGAAAAAAAAATTGCCATTTCAAATTTCTTTTTTGTTTGGTTTGAACAAACAATATTTCTTTTTTTTTTTTTAGCCCTTTGCATTGAAAGAACAGATTCACAAAAATAATATGATTCAACCTCAAAGCCATTTGAATGTAGCGGATAACAGCGGGGCCCGAAAATTGATGTGTATTCGAATCATAGGAGCTAGTAATCGACGATATGCTCATATTGGTGACGTTATTATTGCTGTAATCAAAGAAGCAGTCCCAAATACACCTCTAGAAAGATCAGAAGTGATTAGAGCTGTAATTGTACGTACTTGTAAAGAACTCAAACGTGAAAACGGTATGATAATACGCTATGATGACAATGCTGCGGTTGTTATTGATCAAGAGGGAAATCCAAAAGGAACCCGAATTTTTGGTGCGATCCCCCGCGAATTGAGACAGTTAAATTTCACTAAAATTATTTCATTAGCACCTGAAGTGTTATAAGATGAGACCAAGATATAGTTAGAATATTTGAATGAAATTAATTAATAGATTGTATCTCACGTATATACTTTTCAAAATTTTAAAATATTGAATAAATTGAATAAATAAAGAGCATGTTAATTATATTCAAATTCGAAAGAAACACTCATTTTTGTTTATCATGGGTAAGGATACTATTGCTAACCTAATAACCTCTATACGCAATGCTGACATGAAGATAAAAGAAATGGTTCGAATACCATCTACTAACATCACTGAAAACATTGTGAAAATACTTTTACGAGAAGGTTTTATTGAAAACGTAAGGAAACATTTTAAAAACAACCAAAATTTTTTGGTTTTAACCCTACGACATAAAAGGAATAGGAAAGGACCATTTAAAAGTTTTTTAAATTTAAAACGGATCAGTAGACCTGGTCTACGAATCTATTCTAACTATCAAAAAATTCCTAGAATTTTAGGAGGGATGGGGATTGTAATTCTTTCCACTTCTAGGGGTATAATGACAGACCGAGAGGCTCGACTAGAAAAAATGGGCGGAGAAATTTTGTGTTATATATGGTAATCTTTATAATATGCGAATTATATACAAAACTGCCCTATTTCCTTTTTGTAAAAAAAAAAAGAGAAGATTTCTAATATGATATAAGTCTTGCTTCATTAGTTGATACTTCAAGGGTTTTCACCAAAAATGAAAGAACAAAACGAAAGTGATGAAGGTTTAATTACAGAACCCATGATATGTTCCGGGTTCATTTTCGTTTAGATAATGGAGATAGAATTATAGATTTTTTTTAGGACCGATTCAACATAGTACTATACATATACTACCACGGAATAGTGTTAAAATGAAAGTAAATTTTTATGATTCAACCATAGAACGTAAAGTTTTATAAACTACAAAACAAAGATGCAAATAATTTTTTTGGTTTTCAATTTCAATATTCTTTTGTTTTTGTTTTGTAAGGATACACTTCTAAATTGAAAATTTCAAGAAACTTATTTTCTTCAAATAGGTAGATTCGCAATTAAAGTAAGGAATGACAGACAAATATGAAAATAAGAGCCTCCATTCGTAAAATTTGTGAAAAATGTCGACTGATCCGTAGGCGGAAACGAATTATAGTAATTTGTTCCAACCCCAGACATAAACAAAGACAAGGATAATCTTTCTAAAAAACGAAAAAAAAAAAAAGATCTGTTTTAACATGAAATGGATATATCCATATATCTCTGATTTATATTTATGAGATGATAAAATATGGCAAAACCCCTACCAAGAATTGGTTCACGTAGGAATGGACGTATTGGTTTACGTAAAAGTACGCATAAAATACCAAAGGGAGTTATTCATGTTCAAGCAAGTTTCAACAATACAATTGTGACTGTTACGGATGTACGGGGTCGAGTAATTTCTTGGTCCTCCGCCGGTACTTGTGGATTCAAAGGTACAAGAAGAGGGACGCCATTTGCGGCTCAAACCGCAGCCGGAACTGCTATTCGGACAGTAGTGGATCAAGGTATGCAACGAGCAGAAGTCATGATAAAAGGCCCCGGTCTCGGACGAGATGCAGCATTAAGAGCTATTCGTCGAAGCGGTATACTATTAAGTTATATATGTGATGTAACTCCTATGCCCCATAATGGCTGTAGGCCCCCTAAAAAAAGACGTGTGTAAAAATAACCATTAAATAGATTTCAAGAGAAATAAATAATTCAATAATTTGATCAAATAATATTACTATGGTTCGAGAGAAAATAAGAGTATCTACTCGGACACTAAAGTGGAAATGTCTTGAATCAAGAGCAGACAGTAAACGTCTTTATTACGGACGCTTTATTCTGTCTCCACTTATGAAAGGTCAAGCAGATACAATAGGTATTGCGATGCGAAAAGCTTTGCTTGGCGAAATAGAAGGAACATGTATCACACGTGCAAAATCTCAAAAAATCCCACATGAGTACTCTACCTTAATAGGTATTCAAGAATCAGTCCATGAAATTTTAATGAATTTGAAAGAAATTGTATTGAGAAGTAATCTGTATGGAAGTGGTGGCGCGTATATTTATGTCAAGGGTCCTGGATATGTAACGGCTCAAGATATCATCTTACCACCTTCTGTGGAAATCATTGATAATACGCAGTATATAGCTAAGCTAACAGAACCAATCCATTTTTGTATTGAATTACAAATAGAGAGAAATCGAGGATATCGTATACAAACCCCAAATAACTTTCAAGACGGAAGTTATTCTATAGACGCTGTATTCATGCCTGTTCGAAATGTGAATCATAGCATTCATTCTTATGTCAATGGGAATGAAAAACAAGAAATACTTTTTCTCGAAATATGGACAAATGGAAGTTTAACTCCTAAAGAAGCACTTCATGAAGCCTCTCGGAATTTGATTGATTTATTTATTCCTTTTTTACATGTGGAAGAAGAAAATTTCCATTTGACCAACAATCAACACAAAATTACTTTACCCATTTTTACTTTTCATGATAGATTGGCTAAACTAAGGAAAAATAAAAAAGAAATAGCATTCAAATCCATTTTTATTGATCAATCAGAATTGCCTCCTAGGATCTATAATTGCCTCAAAAGATCCAATATACATACATTATTAGACCTTTTGAATAATAATCAAGACGAGCTTATGAAAATTAAAAATTTTCGCATAGAAGACATAAACCATATATTAAACATTCTAGAAATAGAAAAGCATTTCATATAAATTGGAAATCCATTGGATTTTTTTTTTTCTTTAGCTTTTGAAAAAACGGTAGAAAAAAGAAAAAGACGAAAATGGAGTTTGAATCTTTAACACAATCTGTATACTCGAAAAAAAAAAATGAAATGGAATATAT